GGGAACAATTCTGATTGGTCAATAAAAATATATTGCAATGCGATTTCTTTTTTATTTTTCCTTTGTTTAGCCAATCTACCATGAAAAGTAAAAAGGGGCAAAGTAACTTTGTGTTGATTGTTTTCTAACTGTAAGTTTTCTTCTTCTGCATGTAAAAAAGGAATAAATAAATCAATCAAATTCCGGGAGGCGTCATGAAGTGCTTCTTTAGGAGTTAAACTTCCATTTGTCCATATTTCGAGAAAAAGTATCTCCTGTTTTTCATTCCCATTCACATAAGAATGAATGCTATGATTCGCATTTCGAACAGGCATGAATACAGCATCTATAGGATAACTTCCGTCTTGAAAGTTATTTGGCGTTTTTATACGATATCCGCGATTCCTCTCGATTTGTAATTCAATACACAAATTAATTGGTTCCGTTAGGTTAGCTATATGCTGTGTATTATCAACGATTTCCACAGAAGGTGGTAAGATAATGTCTTGAGCAGTTACATATCCAGGACCCTTGATACAAATAGACGCGTTACGAGTTCCATATAGATTACTTCTCAATACAATTTCTTTCAAATTCATTAAAATTTCATGTACGGATTCTTGAATACCTATTATGGTAGAATATTCATGTGGTATTTTCTCAGATTTTGCGCGTGTGATACATGTTCCTTCTATTTCTCCGAGCAAAGCTCTTCGCATCGCAATTCCTATTGTATCTGCTTGACCTTTCATAAGTGGGGCCAGAATAAAGCGTCCATAATAAAGACGCTTACTGTCTGCTCTTGATTCAACACACTTCCACTGTAGTGTCCGAGTAGATACTGTTACTTTCTCTCGAACCATAGTATATTATTTGATCAAATCATTGAATTATTTATTTCTCTTGAAATCTCTTCAATGTTTATTTTTACACACGCCTTTTTTTAGGGGGCCTACAGCCATTATGTGGCATAGGGGTTACATCGCGTATGAAACTTAATAGTATACCACTTCTACGAATAGCTCTTAATGCCGCATCTCTTCCGAGACCCGGGCCTTTTATCATGACTTCTGCTCGTTGCATACCTTGATCCACTACTGTCCTAATAGCATTTCCTGCTGCGGTTTGAGCGGCAAATGGTGTACCTCTTCTTGTACCCTTGAATCCACAAGCCCCGGCGGAGGACCAAGAAATTACTCGACCCCGCACATCTGTAACAGTCACAATCGTATTATTGAAACTTGCTTGAACATGAATAACTCCCTTTGGTACTCTGCGCGCATTCTTACGTGAACCAATACGTCTATTTCTACGTGAACCAATTTTTGGTATAGGTTTTGCCATATTTTATCATCTCATAAATATAAGTCAGAGATATATGGATATATCCATTTCATGTCAAAACGTATCCTTATTTTTTTTTACTTATTTATTTGTACATCTGTACATCGGTTACTTTTGATTTCGAGAGTCTTTTTTGCTTTAGAAAGATTAGCCTTGTCTTTGTTTATGTCTCGGGTTGGAACAAATTACTATAATTCGTCCCCGCCTACGTATCAATCGACATTTTTCACAAATTTTACGAACAGAGGCCCTTATTTTCATATTTGTCATTCCTTTTCTTACTATTTATTGGAAGAAAATAAGTTTCTTGAAATTTTTAACTTCGAATTGTATCCCCACGAAAGAATGTTGAAATTGAAAAAACCACCGAATCATTCGAGTCTTTGCTTTGGAGTCTATAAACTATACGTCCTTTGGTTGAAATAAGGACTTACCTCAATTTTTATTCTATTTCTTGGTAGTATACGTATAAAACAACGTCGAATCCTTTCCGAAACAAAAACCAGAATCATATTTTCATTATCTCAAATCTAAACGAACCCGGAAGATACATACCATTGGTAAGTTGTTCAGTAATTAAACCCTCATGAATCTTTTTTTGTTTCATTCCAGGTAAAACCGCTTTGAAGTATCAACTAATGTAAGAGGGGTAATATTATAAAGTTGTCCTTTCTCTTTTTTCACAAATATGAAAGTTCTTCGTATAATTCGTCTATCAGAAAGATTACCATATATAACACAAAATTTCTCCGCCGATTCCTTCTATTCGAGCCCTTCGGTCTGTCATTATACCTCGAGAAGTAGAAAGAATTACAATCCCCATTCCGCCTAAAATTCTAGGAATTTTTTGATAGTTAGAATATATTCGTAAACCGGGTCGACTGATCCGTTTTAAATTTAAAACAGTTCTATACGATCCTTTTCTATTTCTTCTATGTCGTAGTGTTAAAACCAAAAAATATTTATTGCTTTCCTGATGTTTTCTCACGTTTTCAATAAAACCTTCTTGTAAAAGGATTTTAACAATATTTTCAGTGATGTTAGTAGATGGTATTCGAACTGTTCTTTTTTTATTCATGTCAGCATTTCGCATAGCGGTTATTATGTCAGCAATAGTGTCTTTACTCATGATAAACTAAGATTTTTGTTGCCCCCAAATTTTGATATAATCAACATGCTCTTTTTCTTTTTTTATTTATCTTTATTTCTGAATTATTAAAGGTATATACGTGATATATAAACAATCTACTAATTAATCGGTTTCATTCAAATACCAAATACTATAACTATATTACGGCCTTCCCTTATAATACTTCGGGTGCTAATGAAACTATTTTAGTGAAATTTAACTGTCTTAATTCCCGGGCGATCGCGCCAAAAATTCGGGTTCCTTTAGGATTTCCTTCTTGATCAATAACAACTGCAGCATTGTCATCATATCGTATTATCATACCGTTGTCGCGTTTGAGTTCTTTACAAGTACGTACAATTACAGCTCGGATTACTTCTGATCTTTCTAGAGGTGTATTTGGTACGGCTTCCTTGATTACAGCAACAATAACGTCACCAATATGAGCATATCGTCGATTACTAGCTCCTATGATTCGAATACACATCAATTCTCGGGCTCCGCTGTTATCCGCTACATTTAAATGGGTTTGAGGTTGAATCATATCGTTTTTTTATCGATTTTTTTTTTTTTTTTCAATGCAAGGGTCTAAATAAAAAAAAAGAAATATTATTTGTTCAAAACAAAAAACCTGTAATTTTTTTTTTTCATACAAAAGACCCCTTTCCTTTGTTTCTACATCCCTATCCCGAAAGAATGAATTGAGTTCGTATAGGCATTTTGGATGCCGCTATTGAAATTGCCCTTCTGGCTATATTTTCTGCTACTCCGCTCATTTCATAAAGTATTCTACCGGGTTTAACAACAGTTACCCAATATTCGGGAGATCCTTTCCCCGAACCCATACGTGTTTCTGTAGGTCTTACTGTAACGGGTTTGTCTGGAAATATGCGTACCCATATTTTTCCACCGCGGCGTGCGTTTCGTGTCATTGCTCGCCGCCCTGCTTCTATTTGTCTAGATGTGATCCAAGCGGGTTCAAGCGCTTGAAGAGCATATCTACCGAAGCAAATACGATTGCCTCGATAAGATATTCCTTTCATTCTTCCTCTATGTTGTTTACGGAATCTGGTTCTTTTGGGGTTATAGTTGATGGTTGTTTATCAATTCCATCCATCTCTACTACAGAACTGGACATGAGAGTTTCTTCTCATCCAGCTCCTCGCGAATTAAACAATTAAAAAATAATATACACGGTGAATAATATACGGAATCGTGGTATTCTTTTAAATTTTATCTAATCTATATCTATTATAAATTTTTTGTGTTTTAATATATAATTAAACACGTCTTCTATTTATAGATAATGTCGTTTTTATATAACGTTATAATGAATCTTTATTTTCTTTTTCCTTTGTATTATCATATCGAATCGACTAAAATTTAGAAATAAAAAAAATTCGCGGGCGAGTATTTACTCTTTCAACATTCAATTGTAAGATTAGTCTATGACATGACCTCTCAGAATAAATGAATAGGTTTCTGGTTCGTTCCGCCATCCTACCCAATGAATCATTAGGATTCGTTTTCAATAGAATCTTATGCATTCACAGGTTCTGTCGTCCCCACCACTTCTCGATTAATGGTTAGGTCTGAATTCTACAACGGAGCCCTTAATGAAATTTATTAATGAATGAAATTTTTTCTTGAGTCAACCTTCTCAGTCTTTATTGGCTCAGGGCTCTTGATTTTTTCTTCTATGCACCGATTTGTCTAATTATGGATCAATCAGTATTGATGCTTTATTACATTCCCTTTATATGAGATGACTCATAGACCTTACATATTGGAATTATATATCATTGATATTTCTTTTCCTATCTTTCTCTCACCCTTCCATTTATCTGTATACTTTTATTGCTTTACAACTCATAATCAGATTGGTTTTTCTTTTGTGTTTATGCAAAAAAGATTTCAGTTGCTACAATGATATGACTCATATATCATATCTTGACTGGTTCCTTATATCCAGATAATGCGAAGCGATGAGTTGATTATTAGTTCTATAGTTATCAGTTCGTACTACGGGCCGTTCGATTTTGTTGAATCCTATAATCCTAAAAAAACCAACGAGTCACACACTAAGCATAGCAATTATATCAAACGATTAATCGAATTTTTATTCAACCTTATAGAATTGTTCATTTTTTTTTTTTTATTTAACAGAAAAGGAATGAAAGAGTTTGCCCTTTTTTGTTTTATCACCAGATAGAACTAAATACAAGTAAAGTAAGTTCTTATTATTCCTCGTCTACAAATATCCAAATTTTGATGCCTAATACCCCATAGATAGTTCGAACTGCGTAGGCACAATAATCAATTTTAGCTCGAATGGTTTGTAGAGGAACCCTACCTTCTCTGATCCATTCAACACGTGCAATTTCTTTTCCGTCGATACGCCCTGCAATTTGTACTTGAATTCCTTTTGTACCTGCCTGTTCAGTTAATTCAATAGCTTTTTTCATTGCTTTGCGAAATGAAACTCTATTCTTTAATTGTCCGGCTATAAATTCTGCAAGAATATTGGGGTGCCCATAGGGATTTGAAA